TATTTTCATATTTTTAATTCCTTAAACTTAATTTAAAATCGACTTCTTGGAAGAAAATGAGTTTCTTGAAATTTTAAATTTCGGATCGTATTCCCACGGAAACTCATGTTAAAGTTGAAAAACCACCGAATCCCTCGAATATTTGTTGGGGCGTTCCTAAATGATACGCCCTCTGGCAGATATAAGAAGGATTACCATATATAACACAAAATTTCTCCGCCTATTCCTTTTAGTCGAGCCTCTCGATCTGTCATTATACCTTGAGAAGTAGAAAGAATTACAACTCCCATTCCGCCTAAAATTCTAGGAATTCTTTGATAGTTAGAATAGATTCGTAGACCAGGTCGACTGATCCGTTTTAAATTTAAAAGATTTCTATAGGGCCCTTTTTTATTTCTTGTATGGCGCAGGGTTAAAACCAAAAAGGATTTGTCGCTTTCTCGATGTTTCCTCACATTTTCGATAAAACCTTCTCGTAAAAGTATTTTTACAATGTTTTCGGTGATATTAGTAGATGCTATTCGAACGACTCTTTTTCTATCCATATCCGCATTGCGTATAGAGGTTAATATGTCAGCAATAGTGTCCTTACTCATGATGGACTAAAATTCTTGTTGCCCCCAAATTTGTATATAATCAACATGTTTTTTTTTTACTTATTTTTTTTTTCATAAAAAAAATTATATTATTAAATTAAAGGTATATGCGTGAAACACAATCTACTAAAAAATTTGAATCTATTTCTTTCCAATACCCTACTATAATTATATCGTAGTCTCATCTTCAATTTTAAGACTATTATAATACTTCGGGCGCTAATGAAACTATTTTAGTAAAATTTAAATACCTCAATTCCCGTGCGATCGCACCAAAAACGCGAGTTCCTTTAGGATTTCCTTCTTGATCAATGACAACTGCGGCATTGTCATCATATCGTATTAGCATACCGTTGTCGCGTTTAAGTTCTTTGCAGGTACGTACAATTACAGCTCTGACCACTTCTGATCGTTCTAGGGGCATATTTGGTACTGCTTCTTTAATCACAGCAACAATAACGTCACCGATATAAGCATATCGGCGATTACTAGCTCCTATGATTCGAATACACATCAATTCTCGAGCCCCACTGTTATCTGCTACATTCAAATGTGTCTGGGGTTGAATCATTTTTTTATTTGTTCTTTCAATGCAAAGGGCGAAGAAAAAAAAGAAATATTTTTTGTCAAAAAAGAAAAAAATAAACCTTGCATTTTTCATTCCCAGGATTTATTTTCTTTGATTCTACATTCTTATCCCAAAATAATAAATTGAGTTTTGATAGGCATTTTTGATGCTGCTATTGAAATTGCTTTTCTGGCTATATTTTCTGCGACTCCACCCATTTCATAAAGTATTCGTCCTGGTTTAACAACAGCTACCCAATATTCAGGAGAGCCTTTACCCGAACCCATACGTGTTTCTGTGGGTCTTACTGTAACTGGTTTGTCGGGAAATATACGTACCCATATTTTTCCACCACGACGCGCATTTCGTGTCATTGCCCGGCGCCCCGCTTCTATTTGTCTAGATGTGATCCAAGCGGGTTCAAGCGCTTGAAGAGCATATTTCCCGAAACTAATATGATTACCTCGATAAGACATTCCCTTCATTCGTCCTCTATGTTGTTTACGGAATCTGGTTCTTTTGGGGTTATAGTTGATGGTTCTTTCTGAATTCCACCTCTACTACAGAACCGGACGTGAGAGTTTCGTCTCATCCAGCTCCTCGCGAAAAAAGGATTCAAAATATTTAAATTGATATATATATTTAATTAATAATAGATGAAATCGCGGGATTCTTTGACTTCTTTGACATTGAATCTAATCGATTAGTGATTTGTATACCTTGTTTGGGTATTTTGGATATATAACTAAACCTATTAAACATATATTTATTTTTATTTTTATTGAAAATATTCCTTTTTTTTTTTTTCATTTTATCGTATCGGATTGAGCCAAATACAAAATGTAGCAATCCAAAAAAGACTGTTTTCGCGGGCGAATATTTCCTCTACTATCTATTTCAGTTGTAAAGTTAATTCATTATTTCTCAGATCAGAATAGATGAATTGTTTCTCGGTTTCTTCCGCCATCCCGACCAATGAATCGTTAGGATTGGGTTTCAATAAAATCGTCTGCATTCATGGGTTCCATCGTTCCCATCGCTTCTTGTTTAATGGTTAGGTCTTAATTTTACAACGGAGCTCTTAATGAAATTTGTTTTTGAGTCAATTTTCTCAGTCTTTATTGTCTCAAGGCTCTTGGTTTTTTGTTTTAGATCTATTATTTAATTATGTATAAATCAGTATTGATGCTTTATTACATTGTTTTTATGAGATGACTAAATAGCTCATAGACCTTACATATTGGAATTCTATATCATTTCAATTTTTTTCTCTCTTTCTCTCACCCCTCTATCTACACCTTTTTCTATATTCCGTTTCACACCTGAGAATCCTATT